AAGATAGGTATTATGACTAATAATACAAAAAAATTTCGGTTGGTTTTGGTTAAAGAAAATAGGCATAAATTAAGGAGTTTGAAATAAGAAAAATCTTTCGATTTATAACTTCTAATTTTTTCTTTGAAAAGCCTTTTTTTTTGAATCCGATCTCGAGGTTTGAATATTAAATATGAATCATAGTTCAAATATTTCTTGATCTATTTTAGCTATTACGTGTTTCAAATACCAAAAGAAATATCAGACGAGGTAGAACCATCTCTATCAGGATAAGATGACAGACTTATTTTCTGTATTATCAATAGGATCAATTAGAACAAGTCACACACTCATATTCCGGAAATACAGAAAGAAATTCCGCGATCGAACTACCAAAGGGGGAGTTAGAAATAGAATATAGAATTCCTAAAAATTCACTTTATATTATATTGAAAAATTAGAACATCCGGGTTCTTATAGAACATCCAGGTTCTTTTGGATTTCGTTTTCTTGTGGATTTAATTCATTGAAATTCCATCCAGTAAAACGGAAGAATTATAAATTTCTAAAATAATAGATAGGAATACTGCAAATAAAGCCATTGCAACTCCCATCAAAGGAGTAGTTCCCCACCCAGGAGCTACTTTACCATATTCTGAATTCAACGGTTTCAAAAAAACCCCTACGGTAGTAAGTTTTGGACGAAATTTAGAACTACCTTCAATGGTTTGTGTAGCCATAAATCCGATTATATTCATTGAGATCTGTTGACTTTGTATACCATTCCGTTGTAAATAAATTATTTTATAATAGATCCATTGTGGTCTTAAAATTAGAAAATTATATAAAATATAATAATAATAATGGAAACAGCAACCCTAGTCGCCATCTTTATATCTGGTTTACTTGTCAGTTTTACTGGGTATGCTTTATATACCGCTTTTGGGCAACCCTCTCAACAACTAAGAGATCCCTTCGAGGAACACGGAGATTAGTCGAAGTAATGAGCCTTCCCATATGGGAAGGCTCATTACTTCAATTGCGATAATGAAAAATCATTTCATCTTTTTAGTTTGAATTTTAGGAGGTTCCCTAAAAAAGATAGCGAAAAAAATTATCCCTAGAGTCGAGACTAATAAAAATGTATAAACCAATGCTTCCATAGATTCGATTGTGGTTTACAATTATAGCTTCCATACCTGTTTACTTCGGATTATTTTCCCGATAATGATAAAAAAGAAAGAGTAAACAAAAAAAAAGAGGGCGGTGATTCAAATCAAGATTGCGCTAGTATCCTATATCAAATAAAAAAAAAAAATAGAGACAAAAAATAACAAAGCAATGTTGGATTAAACTCCTTGTCTTCTTGTAGTTGGATCCCCAATTTTTTGGAATGCGCCAAATTCTACTTGAAGATCCAAATCGGGGTCAATACCAGCAAAAACATCTCGGAACAAGGTTCTAGACCCATGCCAAATGTGTCCGAAAAAGAAGAGTAGGGCAAAGGAAGCATGTCCAAAAGTAAACCAACCCCTCGGACTACTACGAAAAACTCCATCTGATTTCAAAGTAGCACGGTCTAATTCGAAGATTTCACCCAATTGAGCACGTCTAGCATATTTTTTCACAGCAGCAGGATCGCTATAACTGACTCCGTTAAGTTCACCACCGTAAAACTCAACAGTTACACCCACTTGTTCAACGCTATACTTAGATTCCGCTCTTCTAAAAGGAACGTCAGCTCGAACAATTCCGTCTCCATCTATTAAAACGACCGGAAAGGTTTCAAAAAAGGTGGGCATACGGCGTACAAAGAGTTCACGTCCTTCTTTATCTCTAAAAATAGGGTGTCCTAACCATCCAACAGCTATTCCATCGCCGTTGTCCATTGAGCCCGTTCTAAATAATCCTCCTTTCGCCGGATTATTACCAATGTAATCATAAAAAGCCAATTTCTCAGGAATTTTCGACCAAGCTTCTGATAAACTTTGATTTTCGGCTAGCCCAGCAGTTACTCGTCGGTATATTTCTTGCTGAAAGTATCCCTGATCCCATTGATAACGGGTGGGACCAAATAATTCGATCGGAGTAGTTGCTGAACCATACCACATAGTTCCGGCAACAACAAAAGCTGCAAAAAAGACAGCAGCGATACTACTCGAAAGAACGGTTTCAATATTGCCCATACGTAATCCTTTGTATAGACGTTGAGGCGGCCGGACACTAAGATGAAATAAACCGGCTAATATGCCTAATGTCCCTGCTGCAATATGGTGAGAGGCTATTCCTCCTGGAACAAAAGGATCAAAACCTTCCACCCCCCATGCTGGACTTACAGGTTGTACTTTTCCAGTCAGTCCATAAGGATCGGATACCCATATTCCGGGACCGTACAAGCCTGTTACATGAAATGCACCAAAACCAAAACAAGCCACCCCGGAAAGAAATAAATGAATGCCAAAAATCTTAGGCAAATCCAACGAAGGCTTTCCTGTACGTTCATCAGAAAATATTTCTAGATCCCAATACACCCAATGCCAAATAGCTGCCAAAAAGCACAAGCCCGAAAACACAATATGCGCTCCGGCCACACCTTCGTAACTCCAAATACCGGGATCCGTTATAGTTCCTCCTGTAATACTCCAACCGCCCCATGAATTGGTTATTCCCAAACGAGTCATGAAAGGTATAACGAACATACCCTGTCTCCACATTGGATCAAGAACGGGGTCAGAGGGATCAAAAACTGCTAATTCATATAGAGCCATTGAACCGGCCCAACCAGCAACCAAAGCTGTATGCATGATATGGACAGAAATCAACCGACCGGGATCATTCAATACGACGGTATGAACACGATACCAAGGTAAACCCATGGAAATACCCCTTTATCAAAGAAAAATGACACTATGTTACTTTATTGCATTGGAAAAGACTATGATTATGCAATGGACCCCTTTTGTTCAATGAATTACTTTGGAAAAAGAGTTAATGTTTGTTCTATTCTGTTGGTAATAATAGAACAATTAATTGTGTTTGTAGGAACAAAGAGAAACAAATCTATTCTATACTCGATAAGTAGCAATACGCAATGGGGAGTTGATACCATCGTCTATCAGGAAATGCTTTAATAACCGTTTATTCTATCGATAAGAATTTTCCTTTATTTTTTCTGTCTTTTAAAACTAAACCTTTCCAATCTATCCAGAAAATCGAATAAAGTTTGATATTAGAAAGACAATAACTAACTCTAATTTTTATTATTACGTTTCCACATCAAAGTGAAATAGAGTAATTAATTTTTTTTTCTTTCATTTAATGCCTATTGGTGTTCCAAAAGTTCCCTTTCGAAGTCCTGGAGAGGAAGATGCATCTTGGGTTGACGTATAGTGCGACTTGTCAGATATATCGGGTCATATGGGATTTCCCCGTTCTCTCTCCCGATTGAGATACCCTCCCTTTCGCCCAAGAAAGATTGATTGAATCATCGAAAATTTGGAGCGTGAAATGCAATTAGATCTATTTTTTAGTTTTAGGGGGATTTAGATTAATATTATCAGTTAGAATTTTTTATGGTTGGCTCAGTTGGACCAACAAAATGAAGTATCCAGGCTCCGTTTATAAAAAGCCCAATCCCAATTGGGAATATTTTGAAGATTACTACTTGTATTATCTAGTATTATTTAGTTTTTTTACTTTAAACTCTTAATTGTTTCGATTTGACATTAAAAATAGAAAAAGAGCGATCTCAATCTTAATCACTCGAATAAAAGTAAAGAATAGGTTGAATATTGAAATTGATGAAAGAAAAGATAGGAAATAAATAACAAAAAAACGGGCAATTTTAACAAAAAATAAACAAGCGGTATTGGAAACATTTGTCCTATATGGGCAAATAGAAATCGGACAGATCTTTACCCGGAGTAGAGCATAAACCTAAAAAAATTAAGAAGACCCATTCAAGAACAAGAAAATGACATCGTGATTTGTATTGGATCTCGATGATATGATACATCAATGAAAAGTAAGTTCGATAAGGTTAGTAAATTATATATATTTTCTATTTTCATTTTATATTTCTAAGATAAGTTGGAAAAACCTCTATGAAAAATAAAAAAACATCTAGAATCTACACATTGATTTTTTGTCAAAATTTTGTTTGAACCGTATGCATCAAAAGGTGCACGTACGGTTCCTAAGGGATACTATTTTACCCTAATCAACCGACTTTATCGAGAACGATTACTTTTTTTAGGCCAAGAAGTCGATAGCGAGATCTCGAATCAACTTATTGGTCTTATGGTATATCTGAGTATTGAGGACGATACCAAGGATTTGTATTTGTTTATAAATTCTCCAGGCGGGTGGGTAATACCCGGAATAGCTATTTATGATACCATGCAATTTGTCCGACCAGATGTACATACAATATGCATGGGGTTAGCTGCTTCAATGGGATCATTTATCCTGGTTGGAGGAGAAATTACCAAACGTTTAGCATTCCCTCACGCTTGGCGCCAATGAGTTTTTAGTTTGAGTGAAAAAAGAAGACTATGCCTTCACCATATGAAATATTAAGTAATAATAGCATGGCACTTTGAATTCGATATGAGAAATTTTTTTTTAGTTTCAAAACATTTGATTATGTATCGAAAGAGTAGTATGAGATGAAGAGTATTCTCGATTTTCTATTTTCTATCAGGAGTACTTTTCAGCGTCACAAACTTTTTTTTTTCATTTTTTTTTTCATAAAAAAAGACTCTATTCTATTTAGGTTTGAAAGAAAAGAAAAAGAGTACAAAAAAAAATTTCCTTATTTTTTTTTTTTGGATTAAAAAGAAACTTTGGGATTGCTTACAAATGAAATCAATATATAAAGCAACGGAGCCATCATAGTATTTTTAAGTTCCTACGAAAAGAAGGGTGGTAATTGGATAATTTAGTAATCTGGATCTGATCGATTCTATATTTTTTCTTTAAAAAGAAAAAAGTAAATTCCATTGTCGAGCCGTATGCAATGCGAAAAAGATGCACGTACGGTTGTTCAATTCTATCTTTTTTATTGTTATTCCATATTTCTTCTCTTCGTTTAATTGTGCGAGTCTAGAAGAAATTTTTTAGGATATATCATCAGGGTAATGATTCATCAACCCGCAAGCTCTTTTTATGAGGCTCAAACGGGAGAATTTCTCCTGGAAGCGGAAGAACTTTTAAAATTGCGTGAAACCCTCACAAGGGTTTATGTACAACGAACGGGCAAACCCTTATGGGTTATATCCGAAGATCTCGAAAGGGATGTTTTTATGTCAGCAACAGAAGCCCAAGCTCATGGAATTGTTGATCTTGTAGCGGTCGAATAAAACGAATAAAAATAGTTTAACATTTGCAATTTTTTCTTATTACTAGGTTTACCAGTCTGGGTTTAATATTCTATTAACTAGAACTACATTCGGTTAGGATTGATCTAAACCAGCCCATTATGTATATGATTCAAGATGCCAACTATTAAACAACTTATTAGAAACACAAGACAGCCAATCCGAAATGTCACGAAATCCCCCGCTCTTCGGGGATGCCCTCAGCGCCGAGGAACATGTACTAGGGTGTATGTGTGACTCGTTCAGATTATGAGATGGAACAAAAACAAATGAAAAGAAAAATTTTTTCCAGTATCAATGATCCGTACTATAGTCTAAAACTCCAGTCATTCTTTAAAATTTATAAAATGAAAATGATCCGTTCATCTATTGGGTATGAAATTTATGGTTTCTGTTGGTATAAATTAGCTTTAAGATAAGAAAAAACTTCCCATCGGTAACGAATGTTATCCGTTTAGCAGGGAATCTTATTTTAAGAGCAAAAAAATTCTGCTCCCATTCTTGCAAGAACGGACTAACAGGGTCAGCTATCCAGCTAACCTTCAAAATTAAATACCGTTACTGTATAGGTGAATCTCGTTGTGAAAGACCTATTACTGGATAATTCATGGGTAGAGCCAAAAAGTTTGAACTGTACAAGTTATGAATAAGATTCTGGAAATGAAGTAGAAGGTAGAAGTAAAGGGCTCCGGTGTATAGAAAGGACCTCACCGTTTAAAAAGTAACCATAGAAACGAAGGAACCCGCTATTTATTTCTTTAATCATCTATATTTAATTTGAATTTACATTTTTTTTATTTACTTTTGTTTGATACATTAATACAATTAATTTCTTATTTTATTGTCTTGGTTCAAGACGAAATGTCGAAAAAAAAAATAGTGGTTGGGAAGGTTATAGTAGCAAAAGCCATTGGAATTTTTATTTTATACATTGGAAAAATCCGTTTTGTTATTAATAGATCAGGATAAGAAAAAAATAGCTCAAAGAAAGAAAATCAATAAGTTATTCATCAAAGTTTCATTTATTCAATGACTAGAGTTAAACGAGGATATATAGCTCGAAGACGAAGAAAAAAAGTTCGTTTATTTGGATCAAGCTTTCGAGGGGCGCATTCAAGGCTTACTCGAACTATTGCTCAACAGAAAATAAGAGCTTTGGTTTCGGCTCATCGGGATAGAGATAGGCAAAAGAGGGATTTTCGTCGTTTGTGGATCACTCGGATAAACGCAGTAATTCGCGAAAAAGGTGTATACTATAATTATAGTAAATTTTTACACGATCTGTACAAGAGACAGTTGCTTCTTAATCGTAAAATACTTGCACAAATAGCTATATTAAATAGGAATTGTATTTATATGATTTACAATGAGATCATAAAAAACGAAGATTCGAAAGAATACTTCGAAATTATTTAAATTAAGTTCCCCGGAGTTTATTCTCCGGGAGTATAGAGTCGAAATTAGTCTGAGAAAATCCAATAATATAGAAATAAATAAAAATCAACAAATCCATTCAAAAAAAAAATTCCCAAATTTTTTATTATCTTATGACGTGACAATCAAATTTCAATTTTTCTAGATTCTCACAATTTTTTAGAACAAAACCGCAATCCGTTAAATAGGAAATAAAAAAGTCTATTTTTTTTTATTTATTTTTGTTTCTAAAACTAGCAGTTCTAGTAGTCGACTCGGTTCTTTCAAATTGTTTCTCATTATTAAGAAAAGGTAACAAAGATAAAATACGAGCTTGTTTTATAGCAATAGTAATTAATCGTTGTTGTTTCAAGGTCAATCTATTTACTCGCCTAGATAAAATTTTTCCTTGTTCACTAATAAATCGACTAATTAAACTCATGTTTCTATAATCAATTCGATCCCCCGATTGAATCGGGGGCAAACGCCTACGAAATGATCGCTTGGATTTAATAAAGGGTCGCTTGGATTTATCCATAGTTTGTTTAGTTTATTCCTTATACCGAAAATCCTATTTCTTAATTCTTATTTTTTTTAGGTCCAGCCAAAACAAAAAAATAGGATTTGATTTGTTTATTTCTATTTTATATATTTTATATTATATATAATAATAATTTATTATTATATATAATTTAAATAATAATTAAATTTTAAATTTAAATATAAAATTCAATCTTTAATTTTAATAGAATAATAATAATATTAATCTTTTAATTATTTTTATAATATAGAAAAAATTTTTCTATAAAAAAAATCCTATTTATCTATATTTATTTATCTATATTATTTATCTATATATAATATAAATTTTGTCCCCTTACTTGAAAGGATAATAGACAGATGCCCGGTTCAACCTATTTCTTTATCTCGCCATGAATTGTATGTTGGTAACAATAGGGACAGAATTTTCGCAATTCCAACCGACTAGGCGTATTGTGTCGATTCTTTTGAGTAATATATCTGGAAACACCTCTTGATCCTTTATTAAAACTCTTTCGAACACAACCCGTACATTCTAAAATGACTTTTACTCGGACATCTTTACCCTTAGCCATGAACCTCCTTTGTATATTTGATTCAAGCAACTTTTCTATTTTTTTATTTAAATAGAAAAGTTGCAAAAATAGAAGTTGCTAAAGATTTTTTTAATTAAAATCAATAGAGTAATAATATATAAATTAAGTAAAGAAATACTACGACTACGGAATCAAATTCCAAAAATTTTTAATTTCTAATCACAGTATTTCATTCTCTAATCTTCGTTAACCCCTTCCCATATCAATAACTAGAATGAAAAAAAGGGGAATGTCAACGCATCTGGGAAAAAACGATTGATTTCGATTAATAGACCAGCTAAAGAACCAAACCATAAAGTACTTAATACTGGTGCCACGGAAAGATAGGTTTTGAAATCTCGCATTTCAAATTCTCCTTTTTAATTTCTTTAACTTTAATGTATAAAATAATAGTAATCCATATCTAATCTATGATTCGATGTAGATATGTAAAAACTACTTGATGTTTGTATAAGTTAAATTAAAATAAAATATACAATATATAATAATAATTAATATAATTAATATAGTAGTTTAATTAATATAGTGGTTAATAGTAGATAAGATCTTTTTTTAAGAAAAAAAAAAGACCATGTCGTTTCCTACTGAACGGGGAACATTCCCGAAAAATATTTTTTATAGAAAAACCTTTCTATTGATATGATAAGAGACCAAGAGGAAATAAGAAGTCAAATTAAATTATGTATTTCTATGAAAAATTAAGGATGTGGAAAACAAGACAAGGATTCTTTACAATTACATTATAAAAACAAATTGAATTGAAAGGGATGTAGCGCAGCTTGGTAGCGCGTTTGTTTTGGGTACAAAATGTCACGGGTTCAAATCCTGTCATCCCTACCTAATTACTTTGGAGGACGTAGATAGAGTTTAGAGTTATAAAAAAACCTGTTCTTTCCAGCCTTAGCGATTGTGATAAGAAAGCGCTCTTAGTTCAGTTCGGTAGAACGTGGGTCTCCAAAACCCGATGTCGTAGGTTCAAATCCTACAGGGCGTGATTCTTCTTAGGTCAAATTGAATTATCGAATTAGACTGAAATAAATGAACAATAATCTAATCAAAAATTGACCTCCTGTGGATTAGAGAAAGAAGGAGGTCAATCACAAAAATAAAAGATTTGTTAATTAATCAAAGGTCCAACTGATCACCACGTCTGTATTGTAAATATGCAGTTACAAATAATCCAGCCAAAGTAATAGGAATTAGACCTAAGACGATTCCAAATAGAAAAACTTCAATCATTTCAATCAATTCGTTTGAAAAAAAAAAAGAAAGGTAATATATATCCCTAAAATATTAATCTGAATTGTCTATGAATCTCAATAACAAAAAATTATTAATTGACCCAGTTAAAAAGTTAAAAACTATAAAATGGACGGAATTCCACATAAAGTATTTCTTGAGTTCTTCATTCAATTAATTTCAAATAAGTCGTATCTTGTTTAGACCTATAAATAGAGCGGAGGTAATAGTTAAAGCCGCTAGTAAAAAACCGAAATAACTAGTTAGAGTAGGCATGAAGGAGCTAAATAAAATATCTTCTTTTTATACATATGTTTCTAAAGCACTTACCTAAGTTTTCATTTGGAAAGAAAAAAATCAAAAATAGAAATTCAAAGAATAAGTTCAATTTCAAGTTTTTGATTCATCAACTATTACATTGGCGATGTTACTAACAAAGATAAAGAAAGAGCGGTAGAAAAAAAAAGAAATGACTTATTATCTGTGACATCTACCCATCTCGTGATTTGGAATCAACCGATTTTTTTGTAAAACCTTTGAGTAAAATAATCGAATAATAATCTAATAATAAAATAATAAATAACTATGCCTATGCCATGGAACTTTATTCAAAAAAGAAATGTTATTGATTTGAATCACTATAATAATATATAAAATAAAAAAAAATGAAAAAAAAAATTCTATTTTGATCCTTTCTTCTTTTAAATTGGATCAAATCTCTTTTTTTTTTAGAATGAAAAGTTTTTTTATAACATAATCCTTGTTCTTACTTGAAATTGAACTTATTAGACTCAGCAATTTGGTTCATCCATATAAAAAATATTTTGCCCAACTCGATTCTAAGACTAGTAATTG